TGAATTTATTATATATTAATAAGTTAAAATAATTAGTCTAATTTAATCTAATATAGAAATGTGTTAAGGAGATTAATAAAAATCAAAAAATTGGTAATTTACAGGTGTGGTAGTATTGTAATAAGAACCCATAAGTTAGAACTATATTAATAAGTACTGTGAAGGAAAATTGAAATAAAAAGAAAAGCTATAACAGGTTAAGAAAAATTTAATTGTTGTACCTTTTGTATAATGGTTAAGTAAGAATAAATTAAAAGTGTTTTGCATCCCGAAACTTAATGATCTAGTGAGTTCTGTTTCATAGGAAATATGGTTTTACTGTTGCAATAGTAATCCTAGAGGGTTCATTAGTTGTGAAATGCTAATCGTATTAAGTGATAGCTGGTTCTTCAAGAAATTAATCTAAGTTAAAAATAAATTTATAAGATAAAACTTTCTTTTTGGAAAAAAGTTACTTCTCATATAATATTTTATTTTAAGACAGGTGGGGATAAGCTCGCTTGTCAAGTAGGAAAAAGCCTTAATAAATAATTAATAACATTATAAATTTAATGCAAGTAAGAGATGAGTAGGATTAATAGCATCTATCTAATATAAAAGCGTTAAAGCTTGTCTGTTGGTTTGTGCAAAAAATATTGAATATAGAGTTTGAAGTTTTTATTAAATCTATTGAAGAATTTTATTAAAGATTTAAAAGATATAATGCTTAAATTAGTAAAGAGATTATAATTGGTTGCGAGTTAATCAACCCTAACTTAGGATGGATAAAAAGTTTATTAATCAAGAATAAAACTTTTTCGGGTTGTCTTCCAACTCAGGAAATTAATAAGGTAATATAAATTAAGGAAAAGGAACTCGGCAAATGCAGACCTCGCCTGTTTACCAAAAACATCGCTCCTTGCAAAAAAATTGATGAATAAGGAGTTCTGCCTGCCCAGTGACGTAGTTAAACGGCCGCGGTATTTTGACCGTGCAAAGGTAGCATAATCATTTGCCTCTTAAATAGGGGCTGGTATGAATGGCAAGACGAAGGTTAAGCTGTCTCTTTCTTATAACTTGAATTTAATATTCTTGTGAAGAAGCAGGAATAAATTTGTAGGACGAGAAGACCCTATCGAGCTTTAGCAAAGTTATTAGTAGTTATTAATACAATTGGTCTAATAAGGTTAGTCATAACAGGTGATTTTTAGCTTCTTGTTTGTTGCTGCTTAATAAAATAGTTTTGATTGGGGCAATCGCGGAGTATATAAAGCCTCCGCTAAAGAAGTTAAAAAATTACTATTTTACAGAAAGTGATCCGCTATTTAGCGAGCAAAGGAATAAGTTACCGTAGGGATAACAGCGTAATTTTTTTGGAGAGTTCATATTGATAAAAAAGTTTGCGACCTCGATGTTGGATCGAGATTTCCTAGAGATGCAGCAGTTTCTAAGGGTTGGTCTGTTCGACCATTAAAATCTTACGTGATCTGAGTTCAGACCGGCGTAAGCCAGGTCAGTTTCTATCCACGAAAGTTGTGTTTTTCTTAGTACGAAAGGACCAGAAAAGCAGTACCAATTTTTTAAAAAAAGTACTAAAAAAAAGTTTTGAAAAAAAATGAAAATTTTCACTAAAAAATTTTATTTTTGCGTATAATAACAAAATAAAATACGAAAATTGTGCTTAATGAGTATAGGCATGATCAAAAATTGCTATCTAATCCTGGAAACAGAAGGAATTTCCCTTATCTCCGGAGGGTTTGTTCAGCGATGCCTGGAAGGTAAATACATAGAAAGAAAAAGATAAAGTATAAAATAGCTTGAAGAGTAGAGGCTAGAAAGGTGTAAAAATTCCTTGGGTAGAAAGTTCTTTGTGTACTAACTATACAACAGTTGCCCCCTCCCCCGGAGGGGGGGTAGGGATTATGAGAAAACCTTAAAAAGGGTTTAAACCTTTATCTTACAATTTACAAGATTGTCTGCTTTTTGTAGCTTTTAAGGCATAATTCTTGTTAGGGGTTTAACCTAAACCTATAACGTGAAAAGTTATTGTTGTTTCAACTACAAGAATTTTTATTCCAGGCACATTTTCCAATACGCCTACTATGTTACGACTTTTCTCCTCTGATGAGGAGAGTGACGGGCGATGTGTGCGCGTTCTAGGGCTTAGTTGTTCGTGGGCATTTTCTCTTGTCCATTACTTCTGAATCCTGTTTTAGGCAACTGTTTCAGATTGCCGTTCATCGATAGGGTTTAGGTTATTAGTATGATTGTAGCTCACTTATCCCCAGCTTATTAGCTGCACCTCGATCTGACGTTAAGAAGGGGGAGGTTCTTTTTGTTTACATTTCTTGTGAAGTAAACTGACGACGATGGTATACAAGCTGTATATTTCAAAGGCTGGTGAGGTATAACGTGGATTATCGGTTAGATAGCAAGCTCCTCCAGGTAGAATTAGAAAACCGCCAAGTCCTTTGAGTTTTAAGTGTTTACTCGTAGTTCTCAGGTGTGTTGGTATTTTATGGCTCATATAGTGGGGTATCTAATCCCAGTTTATCTTGGAGCTTTAGTGGTTTGGGGGCAGTCTGAAATTAGGTACATGTTTTCTGTAATTTGGGGACTATTAGCTTGTTACTGCCAAAGTTTGCTTTTATTTCATTTAGTATGGTTTCTTTACCACAGTTTTTACCGCGGATTTATTGGCTAGGTCTTTATGTATAACCGCGGTGGCTGGCACATAATTAACCGGATCTCTGTCCTATTACTATATCAAGCTTTCGCTTATTGTAAAATTTTAAGTACTGCAGGTGTGGATGTCTAAGTGTCTTTGATTCCCTAGGGGGTATTCTGATACTATTTTGTCTATTTAAAGAGGTGGGAAAGGGAGTTACTCACAGTTGTGTCGAAGGGCTAGCATGTATCATTATAGGGTTAGTCAATAAAAAGACTAGGACCAAATCTGTTGCTAAGAAAAGGACTTTAACCCTTATGGGAGCATTTTCAGTGCTTTGCTTTTTCTGTTAAGCTATCTTTGCAAAAAATTAGGGTTTTTTCTATCTGTGCTGTTAGGGGAATGAATAGTGTAAATAAAGAGAAGTAAAGTATGGATGCAATTTGTCCTAGAACAATGAAGGGTTCTTCTACAGGTTGTCTTCCAATTCAGGTAAGGAGGATGAATATGGATATAAGGACTCAAAAAAAAGATTGGGACGCAGGGCGGAATGTTTTTGCTTGGTTATTAGAGGTGTGTAGTATAGGTACTAGAAAAAGAATAAGAATGGCTGCTAGAAGGGCGAGTACTCCTCCAAGCTTATTGGGGATTGAGCGAAGGATAGCGTAGGCAAAAAGGAAGTATCACTCCGGCTGGATGTGGAGAGGGGTAACAAGGGGATTTGCTGGGTTAAATTTTTCAGGGTCGTTGAGAAGAGTTGGTGACAAGAGGACAACTGATGAGAGGGCTATGAATAGTATTATAAACCCGGTAAGGTCCTTCGTGGAAAAGTATGTGTGGAAAGGGGTCTTGTCAAAGGTTGATTCTATGCCTGTGGGGTTATTAGATCCTGTTTGATGAAGGAAGAGGAGATGAACTAAGGCTAAGGCTGTTATTATAAAGGGGAATAAGAAGTGAAAGGCGAAAAATCGCGTAAGGGTGGCTTTATCTACGGAGAATCCACCTCATATTCATTGGACTATGGTGGTGCCTATGTATGGGAGGGCAGATACAAGGTTGGTTATGACGGTTGCTCCCCAGAAGGACATCTGTCCCCAGGGCAGTACGTATCCTACGAAAGCGGTTAACATCGTGAGGAGAAGGAGGATTACTCCAACTTTTCATGTTTCCTTTTTAACATAAGAGCCATAATATATGCCCCGGCCTATGTGAAAATACATGCATATGAAGAAGAAAGAGGCAGTATTAGCGTGGGTTTTCCGTAGTAGTCATCCGTATTTAACATCTCGGCATATGTGTCTGACAGAAGAAAATGCTAGGGAAATGTCTGAAGTGTAGTGCATAGCTAGGAAGAGTCCAGTTATGATTTGAACGGCTAGGCATAAGCCTAGTAAAGAGCCGAATTTTCACCAGATTGATAAATTTCTTGGTCTAGGGAGGTCAATTAATGACCCTTTAATTATCTTAAACAGAGGATGTGTCTTTCGTAGGGGGCCTGTCATAATTTGTTATATATAATGATTTTCTATTCTACTTTTATTCTTATGTTACTAGGGAGAACGCTAGTATTTTACAGACTCTCCCCTTACTATGGGGCACTTGGGCTTGTTATAGTGTCTATGTCAGGGTGTATTCTTTGCAGCCTAGTAGGCTTATCTTTTATGGCTTTGGTGCTTCTTCTTATATATGTCGGAGGAATGCTGGTCGTGTTTGTCTACTCCAGGGCTTTATCTGCAGAGCGGTATCCGGTAGTTAGAAAAATCAAGGAAGTGGCTATTTTATTTTTTATTTTAGTTTTATGGGCAAGGCTGAATTTTGACCTTTTAATTAGTTTAACAGAAGTGGGGTGGCTAAGATATAGTAGGGTTGATTTGATTGGTAGGGGGATGTTATATAGTAATACTTGTTTGTATTTGCTTGCGGGAGGGTATATACTATTTGTAGGTTTGGTTGTGGCTTTAGTAATCACATATGGATCGGAGTATAACATATTAAAGGCTTTATAAAAAGCTATTATGAGAAAGTTTTTAAGGTTAGATTATAGCATAGAGGGAGAAAATTATTAAAATTGTCATTGTAATAGTAGACATTATTAGGTAGTGCTTTATGTACCCTGTTTGGGTTAATTGGTATTTCTTAGAGAGATCAGCGGATGCTTTTCCGATTCCTTGGGCTCCTATTGTTTCTCTTCATCCTTGGTCTATTTTCCGTGTGCTAAATGTTAGGGCTGATGCAAGGGAGATAACTGATGAGAGTGAATGCGCAACTTTCTGATAAAACCATTGAAGGGTGGTAAATGCTTTAATAAATTTGGGATAGGGGTTGAAGAGTGATGTTGTGAAGTTCTTAATCATTAGGGTTCTGTAGAAGGCAGCTGAAACAGTGATGAATAGTGCGAGGGACTTTAGGGTTAGTTCTATAGTAAGAGGAGTATTTTGTATGGCGAATGAGGTAATTATTCAGCCAGATAAGATGGTGCCTAGGGCTAGTCGATTAAGGGATTTTGTTAGATTGTTTTTTTCTTCTCTAGTGGGGGATAGTGGGTTGAATAGTGGAGTACTTGAGAAGCAGAATAATATAATCCGAGTAGAGTATACTGCCGTTAGTAGCGTAGCTATGAAAGAAAGGGTTACTCCAAAGAGTTTAGACAGTTTTGTTAGGGAAAGCTCGAGTATTAAGTCCTTTGAGTAAAATCCTGCAAGAAATGGGGTGCCAGCAAGTGCTAATCTTCCTAGAATTATGCAGGCGGAGGTTTTTGGTAAAATAAAGAATAGTCCACCCATCTTTCGGAGGTCTTGTTCGTCTTTTAGTCTGTGTATAATTCTGCCGGAAGATAAGAAGAGCATAGCCTTAAAAAAAGCGTGGGTACAAATGTGAAATAGTGCAATTGTGGGGGCGTTTAGGCCTATGGCAACCATCATAAGACCTAGTTGTCTTGTGGTTGAATAGGCAACTATCTTCTTTATGTCATGTTGGGAAATGGCGGTGGTGGCTGCGAATAAAGCGGTGGTAGCTCCGAGGATGAGAGATCATCTTTTGAATTGTGCAGTGTTAGAGTAAATAGGACTAATTCGAATTAGTAGGAATATCCCTGCTACAACCATTGTGGATCTGTGTAATAGGGCTGAGACAGGGGTAGGACCTTCCATTGCGGCTGGGAGCCAGGGGTGAAGGCCAAATTGGGCAGACTTACCTGCAGCGGCTATTAAGGTTCCTAGAAGAAGGAGGTTGATTTTGGGGAAATTGTGGGGGTTTATTAGGAGAATTTCAGACAAAGATCAAGATTTGAAAGAAAAGACAGCGATGGAAAAAAATAAGAGTAATCCAATGTCTCCTATTCGTTTGTATATAACTGCTTGGAGGGAGGCTTTTTTGGCTTTGGTTCGGGTTTGTCATCAGCTTATAAGTAAGAAAGACAGGAATCCAACACCTTCTCATCCTATAAACAGGAAAAATAGGTTTTTGGAAAAGGTGAGTATTATCATTTTTAGGAGAAAGATTATAAGAAGATGGAAAAAAGCTTTCTTTTTAGGGTCACTTGACATGTAATATTTAGAAAATTCAATTATAGAGGAAGAGACAGTTAATGCTGTAAAAAAAAATAGATTAAACTTTAGGTCATAGTGTAGTTCTATTTTAACGGTAAAAGATTTTACAGAAAATCAGTTTGAGGTTAGCAATATAATATCTGGGAAGTTAAGTGAGATTGAGAGTAAGAGAGGTATGGCAGATATTAGTGCAAGTGTTTTTAATAGGGTAATAAAAAAGGTTTTTTTCTTTACCGTGAGAGAGAATCTTTTTTTTGTTTGAAGACCAAGAATTACAAATCTTGTTTTTTCACATATGCGGTTGTTAGCGGTTGTATGTAATTGAAAGAAAAAGATGCTAAGAAATAGGATGATAATTAGTGAGGATTTGATGGTGATTACAATTTTTTGTAAATTGAGGGGCATCGAAACTTCTATGGATTTGAACCACAGATTTTAAGACTTAGCAGGACTAAAATAAACCTATAAGTTTCGGACTATAGACCAGATTTTAACTGGTAATTTTAATACCACAAATTAGGGTTTTATTTAAACTACTTTAGTCGAAAAATGTGTGTTAAAACAAGTTTCAGTGGGCGCCGGCATTAAAACTAATAAGGGGTTAGAGTCTTTATGGTGCCAATTTTCACATTAAAAATTTTTTTAATAATTCTATAAGGGGGGGGCCTTATGCTTTTATTTGGGTTTGTTATAAAATTTAATTGACTAGGAGGATTGAAGGTTTTGATATTATAAGTATAACAGGAAATAGATGAAGAAACATTAGAAGGTGTTCTGAAGAGTTAATTGGTTCTATTTTTGTTGTAAAGGAGGGGAAAGTGCTTCTTTTTGTATTTTGGAATATTAGGAGGGAATAAATGGCTCCGAATACAGTTGCAGAAGTGATAATTATGAAAGAGGCGGTTTTTCATTTTATTACAGCTCTTATAATTAATAGTTCTCCTACCAAGTTAGGGGTTGGAGGAAGGCCAAGGTTGGCGATACAAGTTATAATCCATCAAAGGGAGAGGAGTGGGGTAACGAGCTTAAAACCGCGGGTAATTGCCAAGGTTCGGGTAGTTTTTCGCTCATATAGAAGGTTGGCTAAGCAGAATAGTCTCGAAGATATAAGTCCGTGTGCTATCATAAGTGTAGTGGCACCTTTTATTCCTCAAGGGGATAGCGTAAAAATACCAGCAGCAACCATTCTCATGTGACCAACTGATGAGTAAGCAATAAGTGCCTTTAGGTCTGTTTGGCGTAAGCAAATCATTCTGGTTATGAGGGCCCCTCATATGCAGAACGTTATAAGAGGGAAAGATATATTCTTGGCGGAGATAAATAGAAATATTATTGTTGTGCGTGCAAGACCGTACCCTCCTAACTTTAGTAGAATAGCAGCAAGAATCATAGATCCTGCTATGGGGGCTTCTACGTGGGCCTTAGGGAGTCAGAGATGAAATCCGTAAATGGGCATCTTTATAACAAAAGCAATAAAGCAGAATACTCATCAAATAGATAAAGTGTATGAAGATAAGGATAAGACTTTAGTAGTGAGATAAATTGATGGCAGGATAAGAGATTCTTTTGATTTATAAAGAGACAAGATGGCGATAAGTAAGGGTAAAGATCCAGCTAGAGTGTAGAAAATAAAGTAGACTCCAGCTTGAAATCGTTCCTTTTGAGCTCCTCATCGAGTGATTAAAACTAGAGTGGGTAGCAGAGTTGATTCAAATGCTATAAAAAATAAAGAAAGCTCTAAGGCGGAAAAAGTCATTAAAAGGGCTAGTAATATAAAAAATATTGTTGATATAAAAGTTCGTTGGGACTTGTGGGTGAAGCTCTTTGTAGATTTAATTCTAGCTATAAGAGATATTGGAATAAGCCAGGTTCTTAAAACTATTAAAGGAGCTGAGAGACTGTCTATTGCAAATTTGTAAGAAAGTTTATGTCAAAGTGAGGTATGGTGAAGGTTTATTACTTTAATTGATAAAAAAGATATAAGAATGGCTCTAGAAATCGATGTAACTCGATAGAGCTTTCTGTTAATTAATCATGGCAAAAAGATAGCAGACAAAGATATTGCAAAAAGATGTATCATTATTTGGTGTTTTATTCTGCTCAGTCTAGTCCTCCCTGAGTTCATTCAAATATGAGTCCTAGAAGCAGAATTAGTAGAAATATGGTAACTATAGTAAGGACATAGGAAGTGCTAAATAGAAATAAGGCTTGGGGGAATGGAAATAGTAGGGCTATTTCTAAGTCAAATAGTAAAAATAATATGGCGACAAGGAAAAACCGGAAAGAAAAAGGGACTCGGGCAGATTTCAAGGGATCGAATCCGCACTCATAAGGAGAAGCCTTTTCCAAATCGAGATTTCGATTAGGTAAAAAGTGTGCGGCGAATACTAAAGCTGCAGTTATTATTGAAATTGATAATACTATGATTGTTATTCTATACATATAATTGTTTTATATAAGTTAAATAGGAGAAATGGTAGACGGGGATACATTTAGCTTGAAACTAAAATGATAAAGGTTCGAATCCTTTTTTCTCTTAGGATCCTCACCAGTAAATGCAAATATAAAGAAAAAGTCAGACGACGTCTACAAAGTGCCAGTACCAGGAAGCAGCTTCAAAGCCGAAGTGGTGGTGGTTTGAGAAATGAAAATTTGATAGTCGGAGGAGGCATACAGCCAAAAAAGCTGTTCCTATGAGGACATGAAGACCATGAAATCCTGTGGCCATGAAAAAGGTTGATCCATATACTCTATCAGCTATGGTGAAAGGGGAATCGAAATATTCCCAGGCTTGGAGAATTGTGAAGTAGATTCCAAGAAGAACTGTTAGTGAAAGACTTTGTAGGGCTTCTGTTCGGTTGCCCGATAGGATTCTATGGTGGGCTCAAGTAACTGTAACACCTGAAGAGAGAAGTACAGCGGTTTTGAGAAGAGGGACTAAAAATGGTTTTATTGGGGTTATACCTGTAGGAGGTCATGATACTCCTAATTCTACTGTAGGGGCAAGGCTTCTGTGAAAAAAAGCTCAAAAGAAAGCAAAAAAGAAACAAACTTCTGATGTGATAAATAAAACCATTCCATATCGAAGTCCGTTCCTCACTGGTATGGTGTGAAATCCCTGGAAAGTTGCTTCTCGGATTATGTCTCGTCATCATTTAATAATTGTAAGTACAAGCAGTATTGTTCCAAGAATAAATAGCGCGGTTCTGTTTGTGTGAAATCATAGTACTAGCCCGGAAGTCATCATTAGTGCTCTTATGGCCCCTGTTAAGGGCCAGGGTCTTTGATCAACTAGGTGGTATGGATGCTGGTGTGTCATAATTTAAAGATTTTGAATTAGATAAAAATGGATTAAAGCTGTAAATACATATGCTTGGATACAAGCTACGCCTATTTCGAGTAAAAACAGTAAGAAGAATACAATTAAGGTCACTCTGGCGATAGTAATATTTTTCATTAAGACCCAGACGGCAGTTGACATAAGATAAATAAGGAGATGGCTAGCTGTTAGGTTGGCGGCTAATCGTAAGCCTAGAGCTATAGGTTGTGTAAAAAGTCTCAGTGTTTCAATTATAACCATAAGTGGGATCAAAAATCCAGGAGTTCCTTGCGGTACTAGATGTCTTAGTCGAGTCTCAAAAGCGAGGTAGAATCCTAGAATGTTAACTGACATTCAGATAGGGACTCCAATTCTATAGGTCAAAGAAATGTGTCTGGTGGCAGTAAAAGCATATGGTAGCAGGCCTAGGACTTTAATAGAGAATATGAGCATAAAAATTGTTGTTATTATAGGTACTCAAGTAATAGAGCTAGGGTTGGTTTGTTGGAAAATAGTCTTGATAATTGTTTGGTTAAAAGTTGACAGCGATAGACCAATTCGAGTGGGGAGTCATTTAGTTGATTTAGAAAAAAAAAGTCATGACACGGCCATTAACATTGATATTAGGGTCATGGGGATGAAAAATAAAGAGTCAGGGGAAAATTGGCCAAAAATTCTGTTTAAGTTCATAATCATTTTTTAGTTAGTTTTGTCTTAGGGGAGGGGGCAACTGTTGTATAGTTAGTGGGAGCAAAGTTCATCTTTAGGAGAACGGTCATTATTAAAAATAAAAAAAACCAAGCTAGTGTAAAATTGAAAAGTCAAGGTGTAAGTTCTAATTGTGGCATGTTTCTTTGATAGTGGGCGTGAGATCACTTTGATTTAAATTAAGAGTTTAATGCTTGCCATTATAAGCTTATCAAAGTTTATTCTTTTAGGAATCTGGAGACTCAATTCTCGAAAGAAGAGAATTTGATGGCTTCAACCACTATGGGCATAAAGCTGTGGTTGGCTCCGCATATTTCTGAGCATTGTCCGTAAAATAAGCCACATCGAGAAATAAAGAATTTAACTTGATTCAGTCGTCCGGGAACCGCATCCATCTTGATACCTAAAGATGGGACTGTTCACGAGTGGAGTACATCAGAGGATGTGACAAGAACTCGTATGGGGGTTTGAGAAGGCAGGGTTAGTCGGTTGTCTACCTCGAGCAATCGTGGATTTCCGATTGAGAGGTCTTTGGTGGGAATCATGTAGGAGTCAAATTCAAGGTCTCGATAGTCTGCGTATTCGTATCTCCAGTATCATTGGTGTCCTATGGCCTTAATTGTCAGGAAAGGGTTTTTAACTTCGTCAATAAGATAGAGTAGTTGGAGGGAGGGCAGGGCTATAAATATTAGTATAATAGCAGGGATGACAGTTCACACGGTTTCTAGGCCTTGTCCTTCGAGGAAGAATCGTTTTGTATTGGAAGATACCATAAGGGAAGCAAGGCCATAAAATACTAAGATGGTTATGAGGGTGAGAATAATTAAAGTGTAGTCGTGGAAGTAAATTAATTCCTCCATTAAGGGGGAGGATGCGTCTTGTAGTCCTAGTTGGGTTCAATTTGCCATTTATTGTTGGAGAATTTTTATTGAAGAGACAAGGTCTGAGTTGTGAGTTCGGGAAAGGGCGACCATTAAAGATAGACCTGCTCTGGCTTCGCATGCTGATAGGGTGAGTAGAATTAGTTTGTTTGACAGGAGAAGTTTGTTGGAGAGTTTTAAAGATAGAAGGATAAACCCGATAAATAGAGAGATGAGGAGTAGTTCTAAGCATAGTAGAATGGATAAAAGGTGGAGGCGGTTCAATAGAATTCCCAGAATACCGAGATAAAAAATTCTTGTTATAATAATTAGGTAGGAAGAAATATAAAAGCTTTGGGGTATTACCAAAATGGATTGAGTCGAAATCAATAGTTTTACTTAAACTAGCTTTTTACTTAATTAAATAGACGGTTGACGGGATTTCGTCAAAAGTGTGGTGTGATGGGGGGAAAGTGTCATATTGTCATTCTAGGGAGGAGGAGGAAAACTCAGGGTGCTGGGGAATTCGCTTAGTAGAAAAAGCTTCCCAAATGAGGAATAAGAATATCAGAGTAGCTATTAGGGAAATTGTAGATCCTATAGAAGAGATAGTTTTCCAGAGGGTATAGGCATCAGGATAATCTGAGTATCGGCGGGGCATACCTGCCAGTCCCAAGAAGTGTTGGGGAAAGAAGGTAAGGTTAACTCCTATAAACATCACTGCAAAATGAACCTTTCCTCATAGAGGGTGTAGACTTACTCCTGAGAATAGTGGAAATCAGTGGGTGAAGCCTGCAAAAATTGCGAAGACTGCTCCCATTGATAAAACGTAGTGAAAGTGGGCAACGACATAATATGTGTCGTGTAAGACTATATCAATAGAAGATTTGGCTAGTACAACTCCTGTCAACCCGCCTATAGTAAATAGAAAAACAAAACCTAGTGCCCAAAGGAGTGGGGTGTCTCATCGCAATTTTCTTCCCTGAAGGGTGGCCATTCATCTGAAGACCTTTATTCCTGTAGGAACTGCTATGATCATTGTAGCTGCAGTAAAGTAGGCCCGGGTGTCTACGTCCATACCAACTGTGAACATATGGTGTGCTCAAACTAGGAAGCCTAGAATCCCTATGGAGATAATAGCGTATACCATTCCTAGGTATCCAAAGGGTTCGTTCTTACCAGCATAGTGAGCTATTACGTGAGAGATCATTCCAAATCCAGGTAGAATAAGAATGTATACTTCTGGGTGACCAAAGAATCAGAATAAGTGTTGAAACAGGATTGGGTCCCCTCCCCCGGCAGGATCGAAGAAAGTGGTTTTCACTTTGCGGTCGGTTAGGAGCATTGTTATGGCTCCGGCTAAGACAGGTAGGGACAGGAGTAGAAGAAAAGCTGTTACGAATACTGATCAGACAAATAGGGGGAGTCGATCAAAGGACATACCCGGGGTCCGCATATTAATGATTGTAGTAATAAATTTTATTGAAGCAAGTATTGATGAAGCTCCTGCAAGATGGAGGGAGAAGATAGCGAGGTCGACTGACCCTCCAGCGTGAGCTAGGCCACTAGAAAGAGGAGGATATATAGTTCAACCTGTTCCAGCTCCTCTCTCTACTCCTGCAGAGGCTAATAAGAGTAGGAAGGAAGGAGGAATTAGTCAAAAGCTCATTTTGTTCATTCGGGGAAAAGCCATGTCTGGTGCCCCTATCATCAGAGGAATAAGTCAGTTTCCAAATCCTCCTATCATGATTGGCATTACCATAAAAAAGATCATAACAAGTGCATGGGCGGTTACTACAACTTTGTAAATTTGGTCGTCTTGTAGTAAAGATCCCGGTTGGGCAAGTTCTGTCCGAATGATAACTCTCATGGCAGTTCCAATCATTCCCGCTCAGGCTCCAAATATAAGATAAAGAGTTCCAATGTCCTTATGATTTGTAGAAAATAGTCAGCGTCTTAGTTGCATGTTTTATAATTTATTATATATAATAAATTCAGGAGGTAGTTTAATTAAAAAATAGTAGCTTTGGGAGTTGTTGAAGCAAGTTTGATTCTTGTTCTCCTGAGTTAGAAAAATAAGAGTTGCACTTATGTTAAAGAATTCAAATTTCTTCGTTTTTCTATTTAAACTATTTTCTAGTTGAGTTGTAGCCTAGTGGAAAGGCGTTTGGCCGTTAACTAAAAGATAGCAAGATCAATACTTGTCAACTCAGGCTTGGGTAGCAAAGAGGGTTTAATGCTTGAGATTTAGGTTCTCATATCAAAGGTTCAATTCCTTTCCTAAGTTATTGTGGATTGAAGGATTTAAACCTCCAAATTTTACTTGCAAAGCAAATGTTTTTTCTGTTAAACTAAATTCACTATATATAAGAGATTTAAGTTAATCAAACTAAAAACCTTCAAAGTTTTTAATGGGGGTGAAAATCTCCTAGTCTCTAAGGTTTTGTAGTGTAATAAACATGTTAGATTGCAAATCTATAGATGCGGTTTCAATTGTCCGCCAAAACTTCCAGACAGTTCGAATTTCACAAACTTCTTCTCTGTGTAAAAGAGATGCTTTAGTTAACAAGCTTTGCCAGGAGGGATAAAGTAAGCTAATAGATAAGCTTTTGGGTTCATACCTCAAAAATAGAAGGATAAAAACCTCTCTTTATTTAGGCAAGGAATACTGGGGTGGTTTACCAGTGATTTTGGTCTGACAATCCAATGTTATGGCATATTTAACTAATTCCTCTATCGGAGTAGGGTGGCAGAGAGTTATGCAGTAGATTGTAAATCTATAAACGGAGGTTTAAGTCCTTTCCTTACTAAAAAGCTTTATTAGTATACGAGTATGTTCGATTTCCAATTGAGAGGGTCTTGTTAATAGTCAAGAATAAAGTAGTAATTCTTTTTTATTATATGTAATAAAAATTTAGTTGAGATAGCAAAGTAGGTAAATGCAAGAATTCTAAGCTTTCTTTATCGGGGGTTCAAGTCTCCCTCTCAATTGTGAATACAGTAGTTTTGTTTTTAAATTCTATTGGGTTTATTGTCCCCGTGCTGTTAGCTGTGGCCTTGTTAACTTTGATAGAACGAAAGGTTTTGGGGTACATGCAGTTGCGTAAGGGGCCAAAAATAGTAGGGCCGTACGGATTGCTTCAACCTATTGCTGATGGCTTTAAGTTACTTATAAAGGAGACCTTAAAGCCTTCTAACGCTTCTCCATACTTATTTTATTTTTCACCGGTGCTCTTCTTTTTTGTTTCTGTGATGTTGTGGTCTGTAATTCCTGTAAGAGAGTCAACTTTAAAATTTAATTTGTCTCTTATTCTAGTGCTGGGGCTATCAAGACTTTCAGTTTACTCATTGTTGGGTTCCGGATGGTCTTCGAATTCGAACTATTCGTTTTTGGGGGGGGTTCGAGCAGTGGCTCAAACTATATCTTATGAGATAAGGCTAGGACTCATCCTGTTGAGTGTAGTAGTTTTTTCTGGAGGGTTTAAATTAAAACTAATAGGGGTAGTCCAAGAAGATTGCTGGTTGGGGGTGTGTTGTTTTCCTTTATTTGCAATATGGTTTGTTTCTACTCTAGCAGAGACTAATCGTGCTCCTTTTGATTTAACTGAGGGGGAATCTGAGATAGTTTCTGGATATAAAGTTGAGTATTCTGGGGGACCATTTGCTTTATTTTTCATTGCAGAATATGCTAATATAATATTTATGAACTTGTTTAGGGTTGTATTGTTCCTAGGGGGAAGGTCTCCTATGGGTGAATTATTTCCTATTAATGTTGCTAGAGTTGTCTGCAAGACGGTGTTATTAGCGGTCTTGTTTCTGTGGGTGCGGGCTTCTTACCCTCGATTTCGGTATGATCAGCTAATGTATTTAACTTGGAAGAAGTACTTACCCCTTTCTTTAGGATTTTTAGTTTTCTACAGGTTTTTATTATCCTTAAGAAAAGGTCTTCCTTCAGGAAGAATAAGTTAATGAACTTGATCCTATTAGAAAGGGGGTCTAGCTGATAATTAGATGAAAGAAGGTTAAATTCCTTCCAAGTTTTGTGAATCGAAGTATAGTGTTAATATTAATGTTTAATGTTGGGATAAGAGTGGTAATAGTTGCGTCTAGGCATAGTTGATTTTCTGTGTGAGTGGGTCTGGAACTAAATACTTTATCCATCTTGCCGGTTTTGTGCAGGCAGTTTACACCCCGAGGTGTGGAATCCACGGTAAAGTACTTTTTGGTTCAGGCTTTTAGGGCTGCTATGATACTAAATGTTGCAATGATTCAATTGTGATTGTCTTCTTCCTGATCAATAGATTGTCCTTTAAAATATTTTAGATCAATAGTGTTAACAATGGCCTTGTCGCTCAAGTTGGGTTTATTTCCATGTCATTACTGATTTCCAGATGTAGTACAAGGGTTAAGGTTTTTGCAGGGTTTGCTGTTATCTACTTGGCAAAAGGTTGCTCCCCTCGTGATTCTGATTAGGGTATCGGGAATGATTAGTTTTAAAATGCTTGTTATACTTGGTTGCTTATCAGTGCTAGTTGGTGGTTGGGGGGGTTTAAATCAATCACAAGTTCGCAAGATTATGGCCTTTTCCTCCATAAGGCATTTAGGGTGAATAAGGAGAGTTGTGGCTTATTCTTGGTATATGAGTTGTGCAATGTTTATTATTTATTCAATACTTAGTAGAACAATTTTTCTTATAAAAAGGGAGGTAAGATTATACAATCTATCTTCTTTGGGGCGTTTAATGTATTGCAATAGGGCAGTGGGATTTATTTTGATTTTAGTAATTTTGTCCTTAGGAGGGTTACCCCCTCTTACGGGATTTTTAAATAAGTTTGTGGCTCTGGAATGCTTGTTGAGTAACAGCTTGTTTATTCCTTGTGTATTTTTGATTATTGGTAGACTTTTAAGTCTTTTCTTTTATCTCCGGATAGGTTTTAAAAGCATTCTTTGTTTGTTTCCACAGCACTCTATGATGTTATTTTCTTGACGCAGAGTAGGTGGGTATAATAGAAGTATAAATTTTAGTTCCGTGATGTTGGGAGGGCTCTCTAGATTGAGAATATTGGGTTTGGTGTTAATTCCAGCTTTCTGGTGTTATCATTAG